CATTCGTAATTCCATCAATTATTCGTCTATCGATAAAATGAGTTAGTTCAGCTAATTTTCTTATACCTTTAATGAATGCTATTGTATAAAAAAAATCTATATAACCACGATTATATGACCAATCATATATAAAATTTTTTATTTTCTCCCCGAAAATTCCTTTAGAACTCATTTTATAAAATGAATTAATTAAGTTAAAATTTTGTAAAGACGAATAAAAAGGCTTATATAAAGAAGACGCTACAAATATACCAAAACAAGCTATACTTACCGAAAAAGTTGCATTTGTCACAAATTCATACCAATCTTCAGAATTATTTGAAGTTTGGTGTAAAAGATTTATGGATGGGGTTAAAAATTTGGATAATAAATTCAAATCTTGATTGAAAGGAATTCCTATCGCTCCAACAAACAAAGTAAATAAAACCAATATAAGCATAGGAAATAGCATAGTATTAGATGATTCGTGGGGATACAAAAAAATATTCTTAGTACCAAAATGGTTAATGGTAATAAAAGGATCCGTAAAGTTTTTTACATTACCATAAATTCCATACGTCTTTTTAAAAAAATGAGAAAACTTTTCACTATTATTCATTGTTAATAAATTTAACAAACTAAATTTATTTTTAAAAATTTTTCGTCCTTCTTTACCCCATAGAGATATTGAATAGAACAAACTACTTTTTTTGCCACTGTAATTTTGAAAATGAACATTTAAATGCCCTTCAAAAGTAAGTAAATAAATCCGAAACATATAAAATGCAGTTAATCCTGCCGTGGAACAAGCTATTATTGCGAAGATCGGTGAAAACAACCAACTATCATTAAGAATTTCATCTTTAGACCAAAAACAGGCAAAAGGTGGAATACCACAAAGAGAAAGTGTACCTAATAAAAAAGCTGTTTTTGTAATTGGCGCATATTTTGTTAAACCTCCCATAAGAACCATATTTTGACTCTTATCCGGGGAATATCCAACAAGAGTTTCCATTGAATGAATAATTGATCCGGATCCTAAAAACAACAATGCTTTCGAATACGCATGAGTAATCAAATGAAATAAAGCTGCTCGATAAGACCCCATACCTAGAGCTAACATCATATAACCCAATTGAGACATTGTAGAATAAGCTAAACCTCTCTTAATGTCTTTTTGAGCAATAGCTAAAGTAGCTCCTAAAAGGAGTGTTATTATACCTATCAAAACTATTATATACATTATGTAAGGTATAACTATGAAAAGAGGAAGAAGCCGGGCTACAAGAAAAATTCCCGCTGCTACCATAGTAGCCGCATGGATAAGAGCTGAAATAGGGGTAGGCCCCTCCATAGCATCAGGTAACCATACATGGAGAGGGAATTGCGCAGATTTAGCAATTGCACCGGCAAACAATAGGAAGGCGCATAAAGTAAGAAATAAAAAATTAACCTCACTATTATCAATCAAGTTTTTGGATATTTCGAACAAATCTCGAAATTCAAAACTACCTGTTATCCAATAAAAACCTAAAATTCCTAATAATAAACCAAAATCCCCTACACGATTAGTTACAAACGCTTTTTGACAAGCACTTGCCGCACTAGGTCGTGTGAACCAAAAACCTATTAATAGATAAGAACACATTCCAACTAATTCCCAAAAAATATAAATTTGTATCAAATTAGAACTAGTAACTAATCCCAACATTGAAGTAGTGAAAAAACTCATATAAGCAAAAAATCTCAAATACCCTTGATCATGCAACATATAATTGTCACTATAAATAAGAACCATAATTCCAACAGTAGTGATTAAGATTGACATAATACAAGTAAGTGGGTCGATCAAATAGCCTAATTCTAAAGAAAAATCATTATTGATGGTCCAAGACCATACATATTGATAGATAGAACTGCTATTTATTTGCTGAATAGACAACTCGGCTGAAAAAATCATGACTATACTTAACAATAAAACACTAGGAAAAGCCCACATACGTCGAAGATTTTTAGTAGCTGTCGGAAAAAAGAGAATTCCGACTCCTATTAAAATAGGAACTGGAAGTGGAAGAAAAGGTATGATCCATGAATATTGATATGTATGTTCCATAAAAAAATATTTCTTATATTATTAATATATTAAAATACCATATTTAATAATCAAAAAAGGTTTCTTTTCTGATTAATCAGTTCTTATCTCTTTTTCAAAGCAAAAGGGTCAGTCAATAAAGAAATCAAAATATTCAAAATTTCAATAGAATTTTCTATTCTTAATTATTTTTAATCAGATGATTTGTTATTTTTTTTTTCAGTTCCTAGTAATCTTTTGTACAATTTTTCCATATCTATATATATATATTTTTTTTTTAAATAAATAAGTATAATCTAGAAAGTATAATCTAGAAAAGAAATAGATAATGATAATAGATAGATAATAAAGAGTAAAGAACTCTTTATTTTAAACAATAGAAATAGATGTCTTTCACATCCAACTAGACAAATGAAAAACCTCTTAAGTTTTTAATGGCAGTTCCAAAGAAGCGTACTTCTCTATCAAAAAAGCGTATTCGTAAGAATATTTGGAAAAAAAAGGGATATTGGGCAGCGAAAAAAGCTTTTTCATTAGCTAAATCTCTTTCTACTGGGAATTCAAAAAGTTTTTTTATGCAACAAATAACTAAATAAATGGATATGTTTGATCATTTTTGAGATGGGGATTATTACTTTCCCCATCGACTCATTTGTCAAAATAAACAATAATAATAATATACTAAAGAATTCAAATTTGATCTTGATAAAAGTTCCTTTTTGTATTTAGATGGCTATTTTACATGAAAAATGTATTAATTTTGAGCGATCAAAAACCTATCTTTTGAGTTGTAAAATAAATCAAGTCAAGATAGAAAATATATATTCATTTCTAAATGAATATATATTTTCGAAATTATTTAGAAATTAATAATTATTTTTTTTTTTAAGTACAGTACAATTCGAATCGAAACCGAAACTTTGTTCTTGTTATATAATATGTTCATCTGAATAACAAATTTGTTTGCTAAATCCTAAAAAACTGAAAGATTAATAAAAGTACAAAGCTATGCAAATATTTACATAAATCCAGGATATAGTGCTAAAATTGTGATCCATAAAACAAGAAAAAAAGAAATCAATCTATTAAAATTTAAATAAAAAAATTTTTATTTTGAATTCGATTTATTATCATGGGTTTAAGTCATAACTAACTAGTTTAAAAAGCTAGTTTAAAAAGTTCTATCTTAATAGAGCATAAATTGTGAAAACTCCTATTTTTAAATTTTAAAATATCTTAACTTACAAAACAGTAATTAAATACAAAAGAGATTATTATTAGAATTATTGGAGCATTCAAATCCATATTGATATTAAATTAAAGGAATTTTTATTCATTAATTTGAATGTTTCCTAAAAAACATGGCATTAAATTGATTCCTCGAATCTCGACGATTCAATAAAAATATGTTATTATTAGTTTTGACAAGCCGCTATGGTGAAATCGGTAGACACGCTGCTCTTAGGAAGCAGTGCTAGAGCGTCTCGGTTCGAGTCCGAGTGGCGGCATAGCATTTTTTCAAATAGCTAAAAAAAATCCTATAATTAATTCATTAAATTCCTTATTTCAATTCGGTATAATTGATTGAACCTACTATTAATGACTATTTTAGAATACTATTTTTTAAGTTTAAAAATTTTGATGTTATGATATTTTCGACTTTAGAGCATATATTAACTCATATATCCTTTTCGGTCGTTTCAATTGTAATTACAATTCATTTGATAATCTTATTAGTCGATGAAATCGTAGAACTAGAGGATTCGTCAGAAAAGGGCATGATTACTACTTTTTTATGTATAACAGGATTATTAATCGTCCGTTGGGTTTCTTCAGGGCATTTTCCATTAAGTGATTTATATGAATCCTTAATCTGTCTTTCATGGAGTTTTTCTATTATTCATATGGCTCCATATTTTAAAAAACATACAAATTCTTTAAGCGCAATAACCGCGCCAAGTGCTATTTTTACCCAAGGTTTTGCTACTTCGGGTCTTTTAACGGAAATGCATCAATCCGCAATATTAGTACCTGCTCTACAATCCCAGTGGTTAATGATGCACGTAAGTATGATGATACTGGGCTATGCGGCTCTTTTATGTGGATCCTTATTATCAGTAGCTCTCCTAGTCATTACATTTCGAAAAGTTTTTAATATTTTCGTAAATGAGTCCTTTTCATTTGATGAAATAAAATACAGGACAGGAAGAAGAACTATTTTACTAAACACTTGTTTTATTTCTTCTAGGAATTATTACAAATCTCAATTGATTCAACAATTTGATCGATGGAGTTATCGCATCATTAGTTTAGGGTTTATCTTTTTAACCATAGGTATTCTTTCGGGAGCAGTATGGGCTAATGAGGCATGGGGATCTTATTGGAATTGGGACCCAAAAGAAACTTGGGCCTTTATTACTTGGACCGTATTTGCTATTTATTTACATACTAGAACAAATAAAAACTTTGAAGTTCTAAATTCTGCAATTGTCGGTTCTATGGGCTTTCTTATAATTTGGATATGTTATTTTGGGGTTAATCTATTAGGAATAGGACTACATAGTTATGGTTCATTTACATTAACTTCTAATTAAATTCAAGAAAGTGACTGACTAATACAAATGTGAAACATTGTATATATAAGAAAACTTAATGTAAGCCGTCGAGAACCCTTTGAATGAAATAATATAGTGATTCGATTCAAAGGGTTCGCACAAGGTCTAAAAATATCTGGTTAAAATTCCAATTTTTTTTTCATTTAACTTAAACTTAAGAAAATCAAAAAGACTTCTTTTTGATTTTTCTTCACGAAAACTATCTATAACTATAAATATAAAAATAATTAGATAGAATAGCTTCAATCTTGTCAACTGATAGTGAGAGAACGAAATCCGGATAAATACCAATACCTATTACAGGTATAAGGATC